ATACTATTCATTGAGAATCTCAATTTTGAATGATACTTATTTCGTATGAGCCAATAGGATGAACTGAAAAAGGTCTGCATCATTAACTATGTAAGATACATATCAACATCAATTAGATATCCGACTCCGCAAAATAAAAAGTACGATAAAAGAAATGAAGAATATAGAAATACCAAAAAAAATACAAAAAAACGGACCGGATTTTTTTGTAATATATCTGAGATGAATTTTTACTATTCCCAACCTCTGAATTCGCCTAGATTCAACTTTTTGGTCTTTCAACCAACAAATTAAACCATTTGAATATTGTTGAAATATTAACATTCTTTATTAGAGCGCAGAAAAAAGCGAAACAAAATCGAATAATTCATTTACATACTTTATATACCTAGAATATACATCTATTCTTTCTTCATCTAGAAAGAGAATATCTGTGGACACCTAGATAAATTATGTATGATAATCAAGACCACTAATAAATATATATTATATCTATTCCCAAAATTCATTAAAATGAATATGGGAATAGATACTCATACAAATGAATCGCCGGGAACCAGATTTGAACTGGTGACACGAGGATTTTCAGTCCTCTGCTCTACCGGCTGAGCTATCCCGACCATTCTTGAGGCACTATCCTCATTTTAAGAAATTAGTTGAGTCTATGTCAACTAAAAAAAAAAAGAGGATATAGGATAAAAAATTAGAGAATAATAGGGGCTTTTGGGGATAGAGGGACTTGAACCCTCACGATTTCTAAAGTCGACGGATTTTCCTCTTACTAAAAATTTCATTCGTGTCGGTATTGACATGTAGAATGGGACTCTATCTTTATTCTCGTCTGATTAATCATTTCTTCAAAAGATCCATCAGACTATGTTGGAGTGACTGATTTGATCAATGAATATTACATTTTTTCTTCAAGTTGGAATTTATTTGATTCACATCTTTTGTGATCGAAATCGAATCGAAATATTTCCAAAAATAAGTTTGTAATTTTCATTAATCAACTGAAATAGTATTTCAGTAAATATATATAAACATATATATGTTTATCCTTGATCCTTTCTGGAATTTTTATAGAAGGATTCATTTCCTACTGCGAAAGGAAATGTTAATGTTGTCAACTCCATTTGTTAGAACAGCTTCCATTGAGTCTCTGCACCTATCCAATTTTAACTTTCTGAACTTTTATTTTTTTGTTTTCGGAAAGCAGGATTTGGCTCAGGATTGCCCATTGTGAATTCCAGGGTTTCTCTGAATTTGAAAGTTTTCACTTGGTAAGTTTCCATACCAAGGCTCAATCCAATTAAGTCCGTAGCGTCTACCTATTTCGCCATATCCCCCCTTTTTTTCTTTGAGATTGGGATCTCATTAGGATGTTTTTTCATTTGTATTATGAGAATGTAATACCTATTCCCATTTTGAAAAAAAAAAAGTTTCCTTCTATCATTGTTTAATTGATTTTCTTTCATCTATATTGGATAGCCATATTTGGTCGAATCATAAATGATTCTATTATCTCTGTATTCGCAATTCAATATAGATAGATATATACCACATATCTATCTCTTTTTTATCTCCCCCCTTCTATCATTTTTTGATAGAATTTGGAATACTCGAACGTTCGATTCTTTTTTCCTTAGAGTGGACAGATACCGACCCTATAATAATAATTCTAATCTAATATAAAAACTAAAAGCAAAAATCCATTTATTAATATTAATTTCGAATTCGATAGAAATATCGAATTTCTAATTACTTATTTATATATTTCAAATTAATTTCTTTTGATAATCCATCCAATTTTTTAGAATTCTAATGTAGAATTCTATTCTATAACATTATATTATTTATTTTAATATTTTAATATAAATTACTTTGTCCTGTAATCTCATTATTCATTATAAAAAGAATATTATAATATTCTTTTCAATTTGAAATCTAATCTACTATGACTAATATTAGTCATTATTTCAAAGATTGAAATAAATATTTGTATTTGAAATAGTATTTTACATATCTATTATTTTTAGATTATATTTATACATATTTCAAATAGAAGGTATTCTAGTTCTAGAATTCTTATTATTAATTCAATTAATATAATATATAATAATATATTATAGAAAAAATTGATTATTAAATAATAGATCATAAAATAGAAGAGATATAATAAATAAGAATTATGTGTTAGATGTAAATATTTGATTTATTATTTAATATATATATTATAAATATTTCTTTCTCTCTTATATTTATTTGAATTTTTAGAGATGAAAACTATGTTATGAAATGAAGAGCTAATAAATATAAATAAACAATTAATAAGTAATATACCCGTAGTTTATGAAAGAATTCATATGCATACACAATTTGTGTTATGTGAGCCCGCTTAGCTCAGAGGTTAGAGCATCGCATTTGTAATGCGATGGTCATCGGTTCGACTCCGATAGCCGGCTTTTCTCTATTTATTTTTATTTTTTACATAATGGAGAAT